CTTGACTTTTCAGCTATCGAACGTGGCCTTCTACGCCTGCTTGCCTTCTATTTGACATCCCTATCACCTGGCGGCTAAACCATCCGTTGATGAGGGAACTATTGAAGCTTCTAAAGCAGCCCTTTCCGCTGCTCCTACATCTATCTAGGAAGGAAGTCCGCTACGGTATGGAGGAAGTAGTCGAATAAACTGATACAGCAGGCCAATCAAAGCAATCATCTGCCGATTTCGTAGGGTACCGTACGCCCTTTGTCTATGGATTCTAAGGAAAGCATGCCATATGATACGGGACTCTAAACCATCGAATCGAGCGAGCCTATTTCCCGTCTCCTGCTTTCATAGAGATCTTTTCTTCTCTGACCGCTGGCCCTGGGAAGTAGGTTAATCCACAAAAGCACTAGCAGTGCCAGTAGTTGGTACGTGGATATCATCAGGATGCTGCTTGACTAGCTCTTTATCCATGATCTTCACTGCCATCTTTCTAGCACAATCACCTTTCTGGCTGGAAGCTGTACCTATATCATGATCGGGCACGCAAGGTTCTTCTTTCATATTGTTACAAATGAACTCGTAGGCTCTTCCTGCATCCATGCATAAAGAATTAGTCAGTAGGGTCCTCGAAGCCCGCCAAAGGGGTAAGTAGAGCGATTCCTCTTGTAGGGGATCGTAGCTAGCTATAGTATCACACGATTCTTTCATCTTCTTTTCACATTCATTCTAATTATAGTTGGAAAATTGGCTACTTTATAAGGCTAAGCAAAGGTTTTCAATCCAAAGCTTTGAAGAAAGAAGAAACTCCGGGTGGAAGGTTCAAGGATTATTCTGATTGCACGAGAGATTGCCCTACCAGCTAACTCCTATTGACCTTACTAAAACAAAAGCACTAAGACTTATACTAGCTAACACAGAAGAGACACCATAGGAAAGGGCACACCTAACCATTTTTTTTTTCACAAGGTTACCCTCACCACTGTCACTTTGATCAATACCTTGCTTTACTGTAAAAGATCCTTACACAAAGTTTCTTCCTAGAAGACACTGTGCCTGAACTTATGACACATACCTACTTCCATCAACCACATCTTGCTATCTTTCACACGAGGGTGAGTTCTTGCGGGCTGACGTTGTGAACAAAGCAAAGACAGCTGGGTCTGTGAGTGAGCCTAGACTCTCTCTATTCGAGTGAGTTCCACTTTTCTTGAAGTGTAATACCCTTACTGCCAGTTCCCTCTTCCCGGATCTAAGGGTTAGCTTTCTAATTCATAGATAGCCCGAGAGGAAGTCTAAGGTTTCAGCTTCAAGTGGACAGCTTTCTTCCTAAACATCCGAGTTCGAAGCGAAGGCCCTTCTCTGCTGATTCGTCCTAAGATAAGGAAGAGCTTAACCCACACCCAAAGCAAATTCACTTCCTCTTCCCTTCCTCACCTTCACAGAAGAATCTCTTTTCTTCTGTGAAGGTGAGAGAAGGACTGGCCTTAACAACGAATTTCGTAAAGCGCAAGAAGGGGCTTGGAAAAAGCATTCGAAGGAACTCGGACATCGCGCGGCCATTGGTCAAGATCTCCCCTGATGGACATCATTACACATTCATTCAACGCTTCCCCGGCGGGGTAAGAAAGTAAGATTGAACTACTGAATAAGAGAAGCATTGTGATTTCCTTGATTTAAGGACTTTAGCGTCTCATTGCGGAAGCAGAAGTTCTTTCATTCCTCATTCACTTCTAGGACTTGGGTTAGAGAGGGGGAATATAGTAAATAAATAAAGTAAAAGTGCAGTTCCTATTTCTCAGCTCAGATTAGAGCACCAGCTGTTACGCTGACAACCCCCGTTACGCCGCGCTTGAACTCCTAGCCCTAAGACGGAGTAGTCTTAGTAGCAGTAGGATTACCGGATTCCGCTTTATGTCTTTCTTTCTTACTTTCCCTAAGCACTCATTGTATTTGAATTTGACCCGCTCAGAAGAGCTATGTATCCGGTCTTGGGAGTCAAATAAGGGCATGGCTTAAACCAGCTCCCTAGCCTAGGGTGAGGTCTCATAATAGAGTAAAGTAGGACAGAAGGATTAGCTTAGCAGTGAACAAAAATAATTCAATCAGCTCAAGAGCTGGAAAAAAAAACTTCTAGGTTTCGGAATAGAAGGAAGGGGGCTCCCAGCAGGTAAGTCCTGCTTGATTGCTTTCACCAGGTTTATAAAGACTGGTTCGAAAGGACCAGGTCGGGATAGGCTGGGAGTCGATTAGCCCGAGTTGTGTTAAGATAAGTGGCACTTGAATTTGAAGTAGACATCGGCCAGGTCTTGGATGCTGAATTATCGGTCTTACCACTTGTATCGATAGACCCACTTGAATTGAATGCTGAGGAGATTTATTTTCAATCCAATCCTGATCCTGATCTTCGAACTTTCTCTCTGCAAAAGGCTTCTGGCAAAGCTTGAACATCGTATCGTTAGCTCCTTTTAAAAAGGAAGACAGAAGAGCTGGTAGGACGGACTGGTAAGGGATGAAATTACTTATTACTTATGAGTGGAGGGCTTCGCTTTTTTCTATAACTGTCACTGGAACAGAAGGCCTAGTACTCCAATTGGCTTAAGTGCACTCCCAATGATATTCTAGTCTTCTTTCTTAAGAAAATATAGATATTATCGTGGAAAGAAATCTATCTCTTGAAGGGAGTCCAACTTAATTCAGTTTGATCCCAAGAGACGGTATGGAACGCTCGTATAGAACCCCATCCAATAGAACTCAAACCGCTGGGAATGCAACGGGATGGATGTCAACTGGTAAGAATAGCCTTGGTCTGGAGATCTTTACAACAGGAGATCAGGAGTTAGCTCGCTTGGACGGAGAGCACGAGAAAGAAGGGGCAGTCTAACTGAACTCCACTCGTTTAGAAGAAGCCTCGCCAGTCAGGGGGATAGGGAAAATTTCTTCACAGCATGAAGAAAAGAGAGGGATTCAAAAAGGGCTGGCTCCTTAGAAGGGATTTGAGTGCTTTAGACTAAGAAGTGAGATTAGATAGGCTTGTCTTAGGATTTGATGCACATTCAAGGGCAACTACTGCTTATGGGTAGGCACCTAGTGCTACAATGGCTGTAACAGATTCAGAGATTGCATTTGCCCTTGGATACACACCACACATTGATTGGATTTGAAAGATACGAAGGGTCCATAACGGACAGGAACTACAACTATTGATACTCGGTCTAGACTAGGGGGGGGGAAGGCACTGCCGGAAACGGGACTGCTGTACTATAAAGGGGTTACCGTCGAAGGTAAGGACAGAGACTGATTAAATGGGGAGGACAGATATAGGCAGACACTTCCAAAAGGCAGAAGCATTGGCTTTTAGGACGCACTCAAACTTCCATTAAAACTCCAGGTGGCAAAACAACTCCATCCAATAAGAAAGAGGAATGTGCTAACGCCAATAAGCGTATAAGAAAAGGACTAGAACTGGCTGAAAGCACTTACCACTAGAAATAAATTGGCCTGACAGAAAAAGTCAAATCCCTCTCCCTCTCCTTTCAGTCGAGTTGCTAAAGCACCTCTCCTGCTTTCTAAAGCTAAAGGGCGAGTGACTTCATACCTTTCCTCAAAGCCGCCTACCGTGCAACGAGCAACGACCCGGCCTGGGACGAAGTAAACCCTTACCAGGGTTGAGAAGCTTACTATTACTAAGCCTTTTGCCCTCCCAGATTCAGTCAGTAATGGCTTCTATGATAGAGTAATTTAGCTATAGAGTTTTCAGCTAAATAGCTCTTTCGAATACTTCCGTTCGTGCTTACCTTTGTATCTATATCTTCCCTCCCAATGAAAACGAGGAGAAGAGGTCACGTCTCAGCCCAGGAGAAAGAGAACTACTCGACTAAGAAGTCAGTGTTGGAGGTGTACTAATCCCTCTCTTCTAGCCGGAAAGACTTTCTAACCAATTCCATTAATAAGCTAAAGAGAAGTTACAGAAGTACGGAAGTGACAGAGAAGTAAACCTTCTTAGCCAAGGGCAGCGCAGCGCCTCTGATACTGAACTAGATGCCGCAAAAGCACCAACTCTGGCATCATATCCCGAAGATAGTCATTTCAGTCTGTTGGGCAGCGTTTTATAGAAGTGACGGAAGCCAACCGACTGACTTGCAGCTGCCAGTGTCCGCCTGACTTTCTTCTCTTTTACTATAGATGGGAGTCTATATTCAGCATCTAGGTTACTACACTGAAAGCCTAATAGTAGGTCTGCAAGCCTAATTCGGATTCTTTTTCTAACGTCCTACCTACAGGCGCATAGGAGCTAGTTTTCCAACCGCGGAACAATATCTTACACTTAGATTCCACCATAGTGCTAGATTAACTAGGCCTTCTCTCCACTAAACAGATTCCATCGTAGTGGATAGAAGTCTTTAGACTAAGGGCAGACCGCAAGGGCAAATCTTAGGCATTGGTTCCGAGGACGGTAGCCTACTGAGAATGAAGGAAGAGAAGCGATTTTGAAGACTTTCTAAGATATTTCCACGATCAATACCGACTTCCTTATCTTTTCTCTTGGAAGTCGAACCTTTATCTGTATGGAAAAGAGGGCTTCTACCTATACTTGGTTGAGAAAGGGCTGAATGGTCCAGGACAAGAAAAAGCCACTAAAAAGAACTGTAGGTCATACAGGGTAGTCCACTTTATCTTTATCCGTGACTCTGAGTACAAGATTTCCGGGATCAAGAAAGTCGCAAATAAATATGCTGGGCTGGACTCTTTTCTCGTATGCCCGGAAAACGTTGTTTCGATAGAACTCAGCTTGCTGCATAGCTCGTCTAAACAAAACACTCCAGATCCGCACTTCCCTTTAAATATACTCCAAAGGGACTAAGCTTGACTAAGAAGGGCTTTGCTCCGCATGAGACAAAGTTATCAAAAAGTACTTATTCCAATTTAGATAACCCTGATTAGAAACACACTTGACCGTTTTCTAGCTTGAACCAGAACAAACATTAAACGCCCGGAACAACTGTTAGAATTTCGATTGAACAAGTATTGGCATTCTGTCAGCATTTCCCCCGCGGTCAGTGATAGTTAGGAAAGGAAGAAAGAAAGGGTGATACACGAGAAGCTAGGTCAGGTATATATAGCGATTGCAGATGGTGCACCAGTTTCGTATACATAGGCCCTGGTTGGTAAGGTGATGAGATCGACACATTATATGCGATCTACGTTCATAGGTTCTACCTTGAAGCTCTTCTCCTTTCCTTACTCTAACAAGTAAGCAAATAGGAATTACCTTGTGAAGCAACGTAAATTTAGTGAGTTTTGGGAGGTTAGCCTTAACACATCCAAATCTTCCGAAGTCAATGCGGTAGCAGCCACTGTCCCGACCTTTTCTGTCACTCCTTCCTTTGAAAGGAGCTTCTCGCCGTTAAACTCAGCTCTTTTTCCGGCTTTACCGATTAGATCAGTTTAGACCTTACCTTGGGATTGGTTTTTTTCCTTTAAGGCTGACCCTTCTTATAGAAAACTGGCATCTAGAAAACTGGCATCCAAAGGTCCTCAACCAGGGAGAAATCGACAAATCTAGGATAAAGTCCACTTGAATCGACCAAAGGGGAAGGAAGTATGAAAATCCAATTCTTTGACGGAAACTAAAGGCTAACCTACAAGCTAGCCTCGTCGAATCGACTCACTCTCCTAACCTCAAAGGGAATCTGAGAAACAAGTAGATCAAGGATTCCCATGTTGCCTATGGTGTCTTGCGAATTCCTAGGAATGTTAGGAATGGGAGAACCAGTAATCCCAGTAATCCCAGGAATAGGAGGTAAGGAGATTAGTTGGTTAGGAGGGAATCCCAGCAATATTAGCAATGAGGTGATGAGATTAGGTTTGTTTTGGTTAGGGATTAGAGGAATGGGAGAGGTAAGCCAAGTAAGGTAAGGAGTTTTTGTTTGTAGAAAGTTCCATTTCAATCTGCCTATCTGTTTGAATCAGTTTATCCAAAGGAAGTGTTTTACTCTTTTAATTGGTAGTTGGTTAAGGAATCCCAGGTTAGGAGATTAGATTAGTTGGTTCTGGAATCCCTGGAATGTTAGCAATGGGAAGAGTTCACCTTGCTCTCTCTCCTTTTAGTCGAGTAATAAATCCCTCTCGCAGAAAGCTCAAGTATGTAAACAACCTCTCCTTTTAGTCGAGTTACTAAAGTACCTCTCGCAACAAGTACTCGAGTCACAAAACTAAAGGTCGAGTCATGACTTCGCCCTCAGGTGGGAGGAGAAACTGTACAGGACATAGCTTTCCGCCTCTTTCTTTCACAAAAAAATGAACCACCAAAAACTGTAGATTTATTTTTTGAAAAGAGTTTTGTGGCCTTTTCAAAAAATAAAGAAGTGCTACTCAAAATGTGGCGGAGCTAGATCCTTACGGATCGTGGATTCAGAGTGGCGCTCGCTTTATTAAAACCGGAAAGACTTTATCGTAGAAGCGGGACTTAGAAAAGTCCTCAAATCTCTTTCTGACCATGGTGTCAATAGCCCATACTTTCAGTCTTTTTTTAAAAAGACAACGTGAAGAGGAATAGATCAACAAAACAAAGAAAGGACAGGAACAGGGGTTGTTGCAGAATTGGGTTCGAGTCCCAGGGACGCAATGTGGCTGCTTAAAAAACTGATTCAACGAGATATAGATTTGTCCCCATTAAGATTTCAAACTTGTCGTCTACTTTCAGGAAATGTTCGGAACAGAGAACTGACAATAATACAACGCCGCATTCTCCGAAGATTGAGGAACAGGAAGAGATCTATTAAGAAGAGAAAGATTTATCCGAAAAAATATCTTACCAGTTATATACAATTACAAACTACACGAAAGTTGCCCCTTTTTCATGGGGATTTACCCATCACAGAGATGCACAGAGGAACAAAACGAACTTCATATATCCCTTTTCCACTCAATCCAGAAACAAGATTTGACGTTATTCCGCTTCGTCTCCATTTTCTTGAAACTATTCCTCAAGCAAGGCAGCCGATAAGTCATCGAAGGGTTTGTGTGAATAAAGGAATGGTAAGCATTACTCATTTTAAACTTTCCCACGGTGATATAATATCTTTTCAAGAAAATAACGCGATAATACGCGGTGAAGAAATAAGGAGATCTTTCTATAAAGAAATTTCAGTTGAAAAAATCATAGGCAAATTACTGCATCAACCGCTAAGAATGTGGAAAAGAAGCAAAACTGAATGGTTCCACCTACTCAAAACTAAGAGGGGATGCCGCCTACTACTAAAATCCCGGTTTTTGCAACAGTTGCGTTCTTCTATGCAAGAAGAAGACTTAGAAAGAACAAAGAAGTTTGGATCCGAAAAAGTATGCTTAGGAAGTTCCTTCGCTGAGCACAAGAGAATGAAGAGGAATTTGTTAAAATCCCTATTCTTATCGAAGAGAAGGAAGGAGAAAAACCTAAATCTTCCTACTCGAACAATCAGTCCTATAGTTTACAACTCTTCTTTATCTTTATATAGTAATTCGACCTATTGCTTCGCATCCCCCCATAAGTTGACTATGAAGAGAAGAATCAAAAGGATCGAACTACCTACTCATTATTCGGAGGTTAATCATAGAACACCAAAAGCTGTGGTATCTTATGGACCTAACATAGGTCATATCCCTCACGACATAAGATTAAAAGATCCAAACCTTCCTCTTCGGAGCAGAAACGGACGTGGCCAAAACATATAAAGATCGGCGTAGTCACTCATAGGGACATCTCTATCCGGATAGAGGATAGTCTAGATCGATTCATAGATGGATTTTTTCATCTAGATAGGTATCCCGTGGATAGAGAGAAAGATAGGGATCCATCTAGATCTTGATTCACTATTTCCATTTTTTTTTTACTTAGTCTTATTAATTGGGTGGGGTTCGGGGAGCATGCCCGGCATAATCAAGGCCGTCGCCCCTTCTTCGACGGGGATGGGCGGATAAATTCGGGTTCCTAGTCCGGGTGGGTGGTCCAGTTGAAGTCGGAAAGTCCGCTAGAGAACAAAAGATTTAATGAAAAGATAAGCAATAGAAGTGGCCAGGTCACCCGGCCTAGAAAACTCGCTTAGACAAAGACTCAATCAATTTTTCGGAAAGGAGGGGTAGTAGGAGTCAAGATATTGCGTATAAATATATATACGAGAGAGAGTCTCTTAAGCGGCCGAGAATCTTATGTCAAAAGGACCAAGGACGATCTTTTCGGAAAGGAGGAGTCAGTCTTCTTTGAAGATCGAGGAATAAATCGGACAATTATGCTATTCCGCCCTTTCTTTTCTACATTCCATTTTTTATTGAGCCGAATCACTATCATTATATTATATATTCATTGTTGGTTTGGCTGCTGGTCTAGCGATCCTTCCTAGCCGTCGCCTAGAGTGCAGCCTGCCCGCTGAAGACCGTAACGTAAGTGACTCAGTGCTCCATACGGGGGAAATGAAAGCAGAATTCGTTCGGATCCTCCCACATGTTCAATCTTTTTTTAGCGGTTTCCCCAGAGATCTTTATCATTAATGCAACCTCCATTTTGCTCATTCATGGAGTTGTATTTAGTACCTCTAAGAAATATGATTATCCGCCGTTAGCCAGTAATGTGGGTTGGCTTGGATTACTTAGTGTTGCGCGCCTAGGAGGGCAGCGCGCTTGGGGATGCAGAGGAGCTATTATCGCCCAGCCCCCTACCCTAACCTAATGCGGCACCGGATTCGGACCGCAGGGAACCGTAGCATGGGGGGGGACGTCTAATCCTTTTGCCGCCGCAAGGCTGGCTAATCGTACGCAGCAGGCTCGAAGACCCCCTGGTTCTGGAAGGCACATGAGTCCGAACGCTATGTTGAATGTGCGACCGACACTACGTAGGTACCAGTGCAGGTGAGGCGTCGGTCGGTCCTAGAAACGGCGGCAACGGCGCGAGGAGTTAACGACCGGACGTGCTGCAACCTAGGGATCACCAGGCAGCTCTTTCGCTCTATAGGGATCGGGGGGGCATAGCACAATTCCTCTTGGAGGGGGGTTGGTTTGCCCGGGTGACTGATCCTGCCATAATGTACTCCTACCTATAGCACCGGCAACCGAAGTCAAGCATACATAGGACGATCTTCATGCGTGAATAGCCGGGAGGAAAGAAAGGGCGGTAGATGATAATGAAAAAGGGCGCCGCGTCTGTACGGGCGGGCGGAATGGATGAGCAAAAGGTGCCATGGGGTGAGGAATATCCCGAGTCTCATGTAAGACAACTAAATGCACCCCGAGGTGCTGCCGAGGAACTGGGAGACCTTCTCGAGCACAGGATAGGCAATTGAAAGATAGAGCTAGCCTATTCGTTATGGGGAATCAATGCTCCGGGCCGAATAAAGCTTACCTCCGGCACCTGGCTTTCCCCGGCGCATATTAGCTTAGCTGTGCTTAATAGGTCGGTTTGTTTGGCTTCCTCTCTTAGCCCATTCCTAACCAGTGGAGAAAAGGTTCGCTCATGCTGGAGGGTTTTTTTCCACTTAGTGATCGGTCTGCTAGTTCACGCAAATCCGAAGAAGTTATCACGGACGAGCCACATGCAGGGAAACTTGCACGTGTGGTTCTGGCCGGGCTTTCCTGAGGTATCTAATAACCTTGCTTCTGCTCGCCGCTGGCGCACCTCTCCTAACTATTGCCCATTTATTCTGGAATAATCTTTTTAGGAGGGACAATTTTACATATTTCTGCCAAATCTTTCTATTATTAAGTACGGCTGGTACCATTTCGATGTGTTTCGATTCTTCCGACCAAGAGAGGTTTGATGCTTTTGAATTCATTGTATTAATTCCACTTCCTACTCGCGGTATGCTCTTTATGATCTCGGCTCATGATTTAATTGCCATGTATTTAGCTATTGAGCCTCAAAGTTTATGTTTTTATGTAATCGCAGCATCAAAAAGAAAGTCTGAATTTTCCACGGAAGCCGGCTCGAAATATTTGATCTTAGGTGCATTTTCCTCTGGAATATTATTGTTTGGGTACG